TAGTTCCATAGTCTTTTTTTAGCTTAGCCTGACGCAACCTATGCGCGACTCAAGGTAATCCATTTAGGGAAGATAAATAAGGTATAAATAAAAGTCTATACAATCTATAGTATATAGTAAAAAAGGAAAGAGATCTAAAAGATCTTTTTCCTAAAATTGGACTATTTATACCCCCTCCAATGAATATTCTCTTTAGAGTGTTTTGTTTATTCAATTCCAATATATTTTATAATATAAAATATTAAGAGTCATAATCTGATTAATAATTTTTATTGTATCTGTTTACGACGTGCGATTAAAAAAAAGATTGGTTAGCGGCGGAAGGGGGGATCTAACTAGGTGTATGGAATCTAATCGCTATAAGACAACTCTTGGCGATATTTCGAAGAATTATTCTTAAAATCCCATTGAATCTAAGATCCAATATTTGGTTTACAGTATGGGGGAAAGGCATGTATATGTAATATTAGATATTATATTAGGTATATATGAACTAAAGATATATCTAATTTGTCCTACTATTGTGAATTTAGATAGCGATTCCAACGGAAGGCCTTCCGTTTCGTCTGTAATTGTGAATTGAATTAATTTTAATCACGAATAAAGAACAAAGAATGGTTCGAAAAAAGAAAGAAATTTAAGAAAAGAACAAAAGTCGTACAGATTCACAAAAACTACGTGGATAGGAACTAAAAAAGAGATATCGAAGTAGTTCTACGGATTCAATAATATTTTTATTTCAATTCGAGGTTCTAGTTAATTTAACTAGAGAAATCTTAGCGATGGAATAATTAAGTCCTAATTCATTGGTTGATTGTATCATTAACTATTTCTTTATTTTTTTTGTTTTGGTGCGAGGAACTTAACATGAATCCACTGATTTCTGCCGCTTCCGTTATTGCTGCTGGGTTGGCCGTCGGGCTTGCTTCTATTGGACCTGGAGTTGGTCAAGGTACTGCTGCGGGACAGGCTGTAGAAGGGATCGCGAGGCAACCAGAGGCGGAGGGAAAAATACGAGGTACTTTATTACTTAGTCTGGCTTTTATGGAAGCTTTAACAATTTATGGACTGGTTGTAGCATTAGCTCTTTTATTTGCGAATCCTTTTGTTTAATCCAAAAATAATATTTTTTTTCTTGGATTTACTGCTCTTGTTTTTTCGAATTCTATTAAGATTTAACTCCTACAATTAAATTACTTAGGGACAACAATCCGCTGAAAGATCTGATTTGAGGATGACGAATCGTACTCCAACTAGCTTTCTTCCTTTTACTTTCTTAGTCCAATGGAAGAACTTTTTTTTTAGGAAGTATTGCAGTTGCAACAAACGAGATATTTCCCAACTGACCTGACATAAGATCTGGTACCTAATAAGTATCATTCTTATTGGAAATTTCCAATTAAAAAAAAAAAAAATCCATTTCTAAATCAATATATATTTGACTCTATTTAGTATATTCTATGTTAGTATTTAGAAATAGGGAAATTTATAATAAAAATAATACAAAAATAATAGAAATAATTAGTCTATCTATAACTATAAGAAAGAGGATATCATATGAAAAATGTAACCGATTCTTTCCTTTCCTTGGGTTATTGGCCATCCGCCGGGAGTTTCGGGTTTAATACCGATATTTTAGCAACAAATCCAATAAATCTAAGCGTAGTGCTTGGTGTTTTGATTTTTTTTGGAAAGGGAGTGTGTGCGAGTTGTTTATTTCAAGAATAGGCTGGATCCAACCAACTGCATTTTTTTCGTTACAACTAGGAAAAAAAGATGCATGATTCCGCGAATTTCTTCTGAAAAAAAAAATATTTAAGAATCATAGCATTTCGCGATTCATTGGTAAATCTACTTTGATTCTCTATCAACCAATAATGTAAACCATTAACAGGGTTAAAGCTAAACCGTTTGAAGTTCAGATGCAGCATGGTATTCTTTCTACTACTATGTTAGTTAATAAATTAATACAGAAATGGGTTCAAAACAAATAGTTGGAATTTTTTTTTCGATATAAAACACTCATGTCGATAAAATGATTTGAACCCGTTATTTGAGTGGAAAAAATTGTCAAAATGGGTATTTCATCCCCTTTTTTATCTTTTTTATCCAATGCTGAATCGATGACCTATGTATAAAGTAAGAAGAATTCTTTGGATTTGAACAAAAAAAAAGAAACAACCTTGCTGACAATTATTTGTTTGGTCAGAAGAGTCCTCCGAATATTATGTTCTTGGATTATTGATCGGTTTCGATATTTTCGAATATGAATAGAGAGGAGAGGATAGGCTCATTACATTAAAAAAGAATATGGGAATTCCCATAATTAATTGAAGAAATTGAGCGTGAGAGCCAAATGAATCGAAAGATTCATGTTTGGTTCGGGAAGGGATCGTGGAAGTTTTGAAATGAATGGAAAGATAATCTACTTTCATTAAGTGATTTATTAGATAATCGAAAACAGAGGATCTTGAAGACTATTCGAAATTCCGAAGAACTA